TCACATAACTGGGAATGAATAAATAAGATCGGAAAGCAATAAATGAGGGGATACAATTCTATTTCTATTGTATCTAATAAATCTTGGGGTCTTTCTGACCTTCAACTCTAGATACTATAGATATAGACAGATATAGACAGATATAGACAGATATAGACCCTTTTTTTTTTTTACTTGTTTTGTTTGATTCTTTCAAACCGAACTTTCCTTAATAATATGTATTATGTATAAAGTATTTTACATTCTTTTTGAACGGATGGACCCACAACATGAACAAAAACAGAGAGGGGTATAAAGGATGATTGCACTTTTTTACTAAGGATCCGTTTAATTTGAAGAATAAAAACTTATCAAAATTAATCAATCATATGCCAAGAACCAGATTTGAACTGGTGACACGAGGATTTTCAGTCCTCTGCTCTACCAACTGAGCTATCCCGGCCATTACCGAGGTATCATCCTCATTTTACATTTTAAATGATTACTTGGGTCTATGTCAATTAAAAGAAACGCAAAAGTAGTAAATGAGAAAAGTTTTGGACCGGGAATTTCTTGGATCTTCGAAAAGAAGACTTTATAAATTTTAAAATAAAAAAATGATATAGATTCTAACTAATTCAAATCTATATTTCTTTCTCATTTGTCCGTGTATGATATATCCCACAAGACTTGTATATAATAAGAAAAGAAATTATAGTTTGTAAAAGCGTAGGATGAATGAAAAAAGATAATGAATTCTTGAATAACTAAAAAAAAAAGGTAAGGCGTCAAACAGACTTTTTGGGGTAGTAGAGTTGGGGATAGAGGGACTTGAACCCTCACGATTTTAAAAGTCAACGGATTTTCATCTTACTATAAATTTCATTGTTGTCAGTATTGACATGTAGAATGGGACTCTATCTTTATTCTCGTCCGATTAATAAGTTCCACCGAGGATCTATCAGACTATGAAGTGAATCTATTGATCAATACAAGGTAGTGAACTCCATTTGTTAGAACAGCTTCCATTGAGTCTCTGCACCTATCCCTCTTTTCTCGCTTTTGAAACTCAGGTTTGTTCGCGTAAACCAGGATTTGGCTCAGGATTGCCCATTGTTAATTCCAGGGTTTCTCTGAATTTGAAAGTTATCACTTAGTAGGTTTCCATACCAAGGCTCAATCCAATTAAGTCCGTAGCGTCTACCAATTCCGCCATATCCCCTTTTTTGCTTTGAGATTAGGATCTCATTATGATATCTTTACACTTTTTCTTATGCCGAAACTTTTGAATTCATTACATATAGATACTTTTTTGATTTCTTTGGTATCTTCTTTCATTTTTTTTAGCCCCATTCATGTTTATTTAGTCTAATCAACAAGGATTCTATCATTTTTGTATTTGCAATTCAATATGGTTATATATATACATATATATATATATATTCTTCCTTTTCTAATCTTTGTCTTAAATTTTAATCAATAGTCGAACGGTCGATTCTTCTTTTTTTTTTTTTTTACTTACATGAAAACATGAAAAGAAATTTATGATTATTATGATTATTATTGAAACTTAGAATTCTACAATGTGCAATGGAAAAAGATTCTAAGTCTACTTCGTAGATTTGAAATTCGAATAATTCTAACAAATTCTATAATATTAATATTAGAAATAAAATAAAAAGATAAAAAGTAGAAAATAATAATAATAGTATGAGGTTAGAACAAAAAAAACAAGAATTTCAAATCAGATATAAGTGCACTAAAAAAAAAAAAAAAAAGATTTCTGATCTAATTAAGATTTTCTTATTTAGAAACTAATGAAATCAAAATTAGAAAGTCAATATATTGCTATATTCTATTAATTTAATTAATTAAGGTTATGTTTTATTTATTTAATATTTAATGATAGTCACTATTTAGTTCAGCTATATTCTGTTCTAGAATATATAGAATATATTTAATTATAAATAGATAAGGAAAAATATGAATAGATTATAGTTAATTGATACGATCCAGTAGTTTAGTGAATTTGTATGGATGCGCTATTTTATTTGAGCCCGCTTAGCTCAGAGGTTAGAGCATCGCATTTGTAATGCGATGGTCATCGGTTCGATTCCGATAGCCGGCTTTTCCATATTTTTGCGTTTTTTTTACATGATTTTAAATGTACTTTCAAAATAAACAAAATAAAAGAAGATTGACTTCTTTTGCCTTTTTCCAAGAGTTACCACGCCATTTATATTATGGCATATAAACTTCCATATAGGAATATATATTGGGTAAGGGGGTTAGATCTTTGCAAAATAAATCAAGAAAATAAAGGAAAATGTTTGTGATTTATTTGATTTATATATATTGTATATACAATAAAAAAATCTGTATATTCAGAGAATATATCTTCTGAGTCTTTGTACTCCAATAATTTATTGGAGCGGATTTCACGTCATTTATCATTATCATTTAGTTCAGTTTTAATTTTGTTTAGTTTTGTACAATTTCAATAAAAAAAAAGGAGTCTTTATGTCACGTTACCGAGGGCCTCGTTTTAAAAAAATACGCCGTCTGGGGGCTTTACCGGGACTAACTAGTAAAAGACCTAGGGCAGGAAGCGATCTTCGAAACCAATCACGCTCCGGAAAAAAATCTCAATATCGTATTCGTTTAGAAGAAAAACAAAAATTGCGTTTTCATTATGGTCTTACAGAACGCCAATTACTTAAATATGTTCGTATCGCCGGAAAAGCCAAGGGGTCAACAGGTCAAGTTTTATTACAATTACTTGAAATGCGTTTGGATAACATCCTTTTTCGATTGGGTATGGCTTTAACTATTCCTCAAGCGCGCCAATTAGTTAACCACGGACATATTTTAGTTAATGGTCGTATAGTTGATATACCAAGTTATCGCTGCAAACCCCGAGATATTATTACAGTGAAGGATGAACAAAACTCTAGAACTTTGGTTCAAAATCTTCTTGATTCATCTGCCCCCGAGGAATTACCAAACCATCTCACTCTTCACACATTCCAATATGAAGGGTTAGTCAATCAAATAATAGATAGGAAATGCGTCGGTTTGAAAATAAATGAATTGCTTGTCGTAGAATATTACTCTCGACAGACTTAATAAACCTAACTTAAGTAAAAAAAATAACTAAAAATTTAAAATAAGAGTTCGGCCAACTCCCCTTTGCCCTCTTTTTTGATTAAAAAGGTACAAGGTAAGGGGTTTTATCGCAGAATCTTTTTCCTGGTGATGTATCATAGATTGGTAGGGAGGTTTGGATCCCTTGTTTGCTCTTCCCAGCATTTTCCATATCAAAGAAATGTTTATTTTATATCTATTCTTTTTTTATTTTATTTGATACATTGTGGTCAATCACGTAAGATTGTTGAATTAGTTGAAAGTACGGAAAGAGAGGGATTCGAACCCTCGGTAAACAAAAGTCTACATAACAGTTCCAATGTTACGCCTTCAACCACTCGGCCATCTCTCCGACATCAGGATTATGTCTGAGTACCTGGGTGAATAGCGAGGTATTCATCGTTTTTTAGATTATGGTTAATAGATCCGTTTTTTTGACCGGAAAATTTGGAAGTAGATCGAAGGTTTTTTTATTTTAACGAGTTCGCTTTTATGTTAGTTCGTACTATAAAATAAAATAAAATTCCTTTGTTTGTGAGAAAATTTTCTCACATAAAGAAAAGGTAAAGGAAATAAAAAGAGTTATAGAATGGATTACTACCTATGCCAAGATCGCGTATAAATGGAAATTTTATTGATAAAACCTTTACAATTGTAGCCGATATCTTATTACGAGTCATTCCGACAACTTCCGGAGAAAAAGAGGCATTTACTTATTACAGAGATGGTGCGATTTGATTATCATTTTTTTTTTCTCGCCGATTTGGAATAGAAAGAAAAACGAGTCTTGAAAAAAATCTACGCTTTTGAAGGTGAAGTTTATAATATAAAAAAAGCAATCCCTTCTGTCATGTATCCACGATTAATGCAGCCTTAGATGCTTCAATTGTGAATTCTAGTATTGAGCAAAAGGTTTTTACCTATGGTTCCCGTATTACAGATCAATCCTACTACACTAAATACAATATACGAATAGGAGGCATAGTGGAAGAAGCACTACGCCGAGAAATCAACAACACGAAAGCTTTCTTCAAAATGATTCCTTTTCTTTCTTCTTCTTTGGGATTGGGACTAATTAAAATGGTTGGAACAATAAACATCCATCTCGTTCGTACTTTGGATACCCGTATAACCATTGAAGACTGTTGAAGTGACTAATTCCTGGAAATTTAGGGGCGTTGAGAACAAAGCAATTTTTAGAGTTTCCTTTTTTCTTTTTATCTAGCATGAACTCACTTGGTAGTAAGAAAGGATCTTTTGCAAGAAGGTTGGCTAGGGATTTCTTGTAAAAACATTAGCCCCGCTTAGTTCATAATGACATCAAATTTTTCCATATATTATTTTCATTATGCACCTAAAGGAGGAGCCGTATGAGATGAAAATCTCACATACGGTTCTGAAACGGAGAATTCGTTAAAGCGAATGACGACCGTAACGGATGTCGGCTCAATCTGAAGGAAATTATGCGGAAGCATTACAGAATTATTATGAAGCTATGCGACTAGAAATTGACCCCTATGATCGAAGTTATATACTCTATAATATAGGCCTTATCCACACAAGTAATGGGGAACATACCAAAGCTTTAGAATATTATTTTCGGGCATTAGAACGAAACCCCTTTTTACCACAAGCTTTTAATAATATGGCTGTGATCTGTCATTACGTGCGACTATCTCCACTATAGAAAAAAGAACGAACAGCTAGTCAATGAAATACTAGAAACATAAAAAAGGGCTTTCTACATAAGCATCGTCCAAAACGATTTTTTATCAGCTGTAGCAAATAAATAAACTTCATAGATCGAAATATGAAGTGAAGACTAGATATGCCTAAAAACTTTCTTCTATGGATAAAAAAAGATCTAATTGATAGAG